TTCTTTTTTTTTTAGAAAGGTTATCGTTGTCTTTGTTTATGTCTGGGATTTGAACAAATGACTCTAATTCGCCCTTTCCTACGGATCATCCGACACTTTGTACAAATTTTACGAACGGAGGCCCTTATTTTCATATTGTTGATTCCTTAACCTTGAATCTCTTTTTTGGAAGAAAATACTTTTCTTGGGAGTCGCGAATGGAATCCTCACGAGTCTTCAAGTGCAAAACCCACCTTACTTACTCATACTCCTCATACTCATTCGAATCTGAATTGGAAAGTGATTGAGTCACTAGTCCTTGATGGATTTTTTTGGGATCTTTATTGTTTCCCATTCTTACCTCCTTCTCCTTATATAAGGAATATACTCTAGCTTCCTTTGGTTGGGTGTAGTGGCATAAAGATTACGATTACCATATATATAACAAGATTTCTCCACCCATTCTTTTTAGTCGAGCCTCTCGGTCTGTCATTATACCTTTAGAAGTAGAAAGAATTGCAATCCCCATTCCGCCCAAAATCCTAGGAATTTTTTGATAGTTAGAATAGATTCGTAGACCGGGTCGACTGACCCGTTTTAAATTGAAAAGAGTTCTAGACGGACCCTTCCTATTCCTTCTATGGCGTAGGGTTAAAACCAAAAAGGATTTTTTGCTTTCCCGATGTTCCCTCGCATTTTTGATAAAACCCTCTCGTAATAGTATTGTTACAATGTTTTGGGCGATGTTAGTAAATGTTATTCGAACCGTCTCTTTTTTATCCATATCGGCATTTCGTATAGAGGTGACTATTTCAGAAAGAGTGTCCTTACCCATGATAAACTAAATGTTGCCTTCAAATTTGGATATAATAAACATGTTCCTTTCTTTTGATTTTTGAATTCTTAAAGGTATCTACCTGAGACACAATCTACCATACTGATAAATGGATTTCATTCAAATACTAGATCACAGTTTCCTTTGAAAAGACTTCTTATAATACTTCAGTCGCTAATGAAACTATTTTCATGAAATTTTCCTGCAATTCTAGGGGGATCGCACCAAAAATGCGAGTTCCTACTGGATTTCTGTCTTTATTAATGACAACTGCAGCATTGTCATCATATCTTATTCTCATACCATCATCACATTTGAATTCTTTACAAGTACGTACAATTACAGCTTTGATCACTTCTGCTCGTTTTAGAGCAGAAGTTGGCTTTGCTTCCTTAATCACAGCAACAATAACGTCGCCAATATGAGCATATCGTTTATTGCTAGCTCCTACGATTCGAATACACATCAATTTCCGGGCACCGCTGTTGTCCGCTACATTCAAAAGGGTCTGAGATTGAATCATATCGTTTTTTTGTTTTTTTGTTTTTTTGTTTAGCCTGCTCTTTCGACGCAAAGCACGAAGTCAAAAAAAAAAGAAATCTTTTTTGTCCAAGGCTTACTTACTTCTTTTGGTTCTACATTCCTATTTCGAAATAATGAATTGAGTCCGTATAGGCATTTTTGATGCAGCTATTTCAATAGCCTTTCTAGCTATATTTTCCGCTACTCCGCCCATTTCATAAAGTATTCTACCCGGTTTAACGACAGCTACCCAATATTCGGGAGATCCTTTACCCGAACCCATACGCGTTTGTGTAGGTTTGACTGTAACGGGTTTGTCTGGAAAAATACGCACCCATATTTTTCCACCGCGGCGTACATTTCGTGTCATTGCTCGCCGCCCTGCTTCTATTTGTCGAGAGGTGACCCAAGCGGGTTCAAGTGCTTGAAGAGCATATTTACCGAAAGAAATACGACTGCCTCCAGAAGATCTTCCTTTCATTCTTCCTCGATGTTCTTTACGGAATTTTGTTTTTTTTGGACTCAACATAGCAATTAGATCCTTTTTCGAATTCTTATTCAACCCTCTAGAATTGTTCCTTTTTTTGGTTGAACAAAAAAAGAAAGAACGAAAGAATTTTTCATTTTTTGTTCTAGCATAGTAGGATTTCCCGTCTCAAAAGATCCAAACTTTTATGCCCAATACCCCATGGATAGTTAGAACTTGAGTGGAACCAAAATCTATTTTAGCGGTAACGGTTTGGAGAGGGACTCGACCCTTTCTAAGCCATTCGACGCGTGCCATTTCTTGTGCTTTTCCGCCAATACATCCGGCAATTTGTACTTGAATTCCCTTTTTAGATGCTTTTTCGACTAATTCAACAGCCTTTTTCATTACTTTGCGAAATGAAACTCTCTTCTTTAATTGGTCGGCTATAAATTCTCCAAGAATAGTAGGGTCTCCGTAAGGGTTTTTCATTTTTCTAACAGCAAGATTCAGTTTTCGGTTTTGAATGAAGTGAATGGCTTTTTTTAAACTTACCTGTAATTCTTTGATTTTGGTTGTGGGCGGTTCAGCCTCTGTTAATAACTGTGAGAATCCCATATAGATTATGACTTTAACCACATCGATTGATTTGTCAATCTGTATTCGTGAAATGACATCCGTAACGGAGGAGATTCTCT